ATTTGGCGTTTTTATAAGATATCCGCGACTCCTCTCTATTTGTAATCCAATATGCAATTCAATGGGTTCCGTCAAGCTAGCTATATGCTGTGTATTGTCAACGACTTCTACATAAGGCGGTAAGATTATATCTTGAGCAGTTACATATCCAGGACCCCTGACACAAATAGAGGCGTCGCAAGTTCCGTATAGATTACTTCTCAATACAATTTCTTTCAAATTCATTAAAATGTCATGTACCGATTCTTGAATACCCACTAGGGTAGAATACTCGTGTGGTATTTTTTCAGATTTTGCACGTGTGATACATGTTCCTTCTATTTCTCCAAGCAAAGCTCTGCGCATCGCGATGCCAATTGTGTCAGCTTGACCTTTCATAAGTGGAGACAGAATAAAGCGTCCATAATAAAGACGCTTATTGTCTGCTTTTGATTCAACACACTTCCACTGCAGTGTCCGAGTAGATACTGTTACTTTCTCTCGAACCATAATAATATTCAAATAATTGAATCATTTTTTTCTCTTGTTTATCTTGAAATCTCTTCAATTTTTATTTCTACACACGTCGCTTTTTCGGAGGTCTACAGCCATTATGTGGCATAGGGGTTACATCCCGCACAAAAGTTAATAGTATACCACTTCTGCGAATAGCGCGTAATGCCGCGTCTCTTCCGAGACCCGGTCCTTTTATCATGACTTCTGCTCGTTGCATACCTTGATCCACTACTGTACGAATAGCATTTCCTGCTGCGGTTTGAGCAGCAAAGGGCGTCCCCCTTCTTGTACCCTTGAATCCACAAGTACCAGCAGAGGACCAAGAAACCACTCGACCCCGTACATCTGTAACAGTCACAATAGTATTATTGAAACTTGCTTGAACATGAATAACCCCCTTTGGTATTCTCCGTGTATTCTTACGTGAACCAATACGTCCATTCTTACGTGAACCAACTCTCGGTATAGTTTTTGCCATTTTTTCATCTCATAAATATGAGTCAGAGATATATGGATATATCCATTTCGTGTCAAAAAGGACCCCTCCCTTTACCTTTTTTACTTTTACACCGGGTGTTTTAACAAGTCTGATTATCCTTGTCTTTGTTTATGTCTTGGGTTGGAACAAATTACTATAATTCGTCCCCGCCTACGGATTAGTCGACATTTTTCACAAATTTTACGAACAGAAGCTCTTATTTTCATATTTGGCATTCCTCATTTTAATTCTGAATCTATTTTTTGGAAGAAAATAGGTTTCTTGGAATTTTTCATCTCGAATCATCTTCTCACGAAAGGAATGTTGAAGTTGATAAAAACACCTAATCTTTCGAATCCTTATTGCGAAGTCGATAAATTATACGTCCTCTGGTTGAATCATAACGACTTACTTCAATTTTAACTCTATCGCCTGGTAGTATCCGTATAAAACTACGTCGGATCTTTCCCGAAACATAACCTAGAATCATATCTTGATTATCTAAGCGAATCCGGAACATACCGTTGGGAAGGGATTCAGTAATTAAACCTTCATGAATCCATTTTTGTTCTTTCATTCCAGGTAAAGCCTCCTTGAAGTATCAATTGATGGAGGAGGAACGATATTAGACAACCCGCCCCTTTTCTTTTTGTTTTCACAAATAAGAAGTTTCGGACCCAATTCGTATATTAGAAGGATTACCATATATAACACAAAACTTCTCCACCAATTCGTTCTAGTCGAGCCTCTCGGTCTGTCATTATACCTCGAGAAGTAGAAATAATTACAATTCCCATCCCACCTAAAATTCTAGGAATTCGTTGGTAGTTCGAATAGATTCGGAGACCGGGCCGGCTGATCCGTTTTAAATTTAAAAAATTTCTATAAGACCTTTTCCTATTCCTTCTATGCCGTAGGGTTAAAACCAAAAAATCTTTTTTGGTTTCTTTATGTTTTCTCACGTTTTCGATAAAACCTTCTCGTAAAAGTATTTTAACAATATTTTCAGTGATATTAGTATATGCTATTCGAACCACCCTTTTTCTATCCATATCAGCATTTCGTATAGAAGTTATTATGTCAGCAATAATATCCCTACCCATGGTGAATTAAATTTCTTGGTGCTCCCCAATTTTGATATAATCAACATGCTTTTTTTTTTTACTTATTTGTTTATTATGAATTTAAATTTAAATTATTAAATTAAAGGCATATGCGTGAGACACAATCTACTAAAAATTCTGAATATATTTCTTAATCTCTTTTTTTCAAATACTTTACTATAACCATACGATGGTATTATCTTATTTTAGAAGACCTTACAATACCTCCGGAGCTAATGAAACTATTTTAGTAAAATTTAACTGTCTCAATTCCCGGGCAATTGCACCAAAAATTCGAGTTCCTTGGGGGTTTCCTTCTTGGTCAATGACAACCGCAGCATTGTCATCATATCGTATTATCATACCGTTATCACGTTTGAGTTCTTTACAAGTACGTACAATTACAGCTCTGACCACCTCTGATCTTGCTAGGGGCATATTTGGCACTGCGTCTTTGATCACAGCAACAATAACGTCACCGATATGAGCATATCGACGATTGCTAGCTCCTATGATTCGAATACACATCAATTCTCGAGCTCCGCTGTTATCCGCTACATTCAAAAGGGTCTGGGGTTGAATCATATCATTTTTTTTTAGAATTTATTCTTTCAATGCAAAGCAAAGAGTGAAGAAAAAAAAAAGAAATATTGTTTGTCCAAAGAAATAAACCGGCACCTGTTATTGTTTTTTTATCCCCAAGACCTTTTTCTTTTGATTCTTTTTATCCCGAAATAATGAATTGAGTTCGTATAGGCATTTTGGACGATGCTATTGAAATCGCCCTTCTGGCTATATTTTCTGTTACTCCACCCATTTCATAAAGTATTCGACCTGGTTTAACAACAGCTACCCAATATTCAGGGGATCCTTTCCCCGAACCCATACGTGTTTCTGCGGGTCTTACTGTAACCGGTTTGTCTGGAAATATACGTACCCATATTTTTCCACCGCGGCGTGCATTTCGTGTCATTGCTCGTCGACCTGCTTCTATTTGTCTAGACGTGATCCAAGCAGGTTCAAGTGCCTGAAGAGCGTATTTACCGAAAGAAATATGATTACCTCGATAAGATATTCCCTTCATTCTTCCTCTATGTTGTTTACGGAATCTGGTTCTTTTGGGGTTATAGTTGATGGTTGGTTCTGAATTCCATCTCTACTACAGAACTGGACATGAGAGTTTCTTCTCATCCAGCTCCTCGCGAATAATAAAATTTTAAAAATGTCTATTATTCATTTGTATATCTTGCTTTTTTAGCTAACTAAGCATATTAATATTTATATTTTATATTTTTAAATATAATATTCTTTTTTTATGTTCTAACGAATATTTGTTTTGTTTTTTATCCTATTGGATTGAGCAAAAATTATCAATCCAAGAAGATAAAGTTTTCACGGGCGAATATTGACTCTTTTCGTCGCTATTTTAGTTGTAGGGTTAATTCATGACTTTTATTTTCCCAATAGATGAAGGAATTAGTCTCTGGTTTGTTTCGCCATCCCGATCAATGAGTCTGTTTTCAATAGATTTGGATTCACAGGTTCCATCGTTCCCATCGCTTCTTACTTAATGGTTAGGTCTGATTTCTACAACGGAGCTCATAATTTTCTTGAGACAATTTTCTTAGTCTTTATTGGCTCGAAGCTCTTATTTTTTTGTTCTATGAACGGATTCGTTTTCTTTTTTATGAATCCATATTGATTGATGCTTTATTACATTGCTTTTTTATTTTTATGAGATGACTCATAAACCTTACATATTGGATGGAATTTTATATCGTTGTTTTTGTTTTTTCTCCTCTTCTTTCACCCTTCCGTTTATCCACATCTTTCTTCTTCGCTTCACAATTTAAAATCAGATTTATTTTTCTTTTGTTTATGCAAAAAAGATTTCAGTTGCTACAGTGATATGACCAATATATCATATCTTGACTGGTTTTTTGGATCCAGATAATGTGAAGTGATGAGTTGGTTATTAGTTCTATAGTTATTTGTTTATACAAAAAGGCTGGTCTTTTTTTTTTTATTTAATCCTATAACCCTAAAAAACCAACGAGTCGCACACTAAGCATAGCTATTATTTCAAAAGGTCAACGGATTTTTATTCAACCTTATAGAATTAGAATTGTTCATTTTGGTTTTGTTTTGATTGAACATAAAAAAGTAACGAATTTTTATTTTTTTGTTCCATTACTGGATCGAAGGGAAAGACAAGTAAAGTTTTATTATTCCCCGTCTATAAATATCCAAATTTTAATCCCTAAAACTCCATATATAGTTCGAACTGTATAAGAACAATAATCTATTTTAGCTCGAATGGTTTGGAGTGGAACCCTGCCTTCTCTGATCCACTCGACACGCGCAATTTCTTTTCCGTCGATACGCCCTGAAATTTGTACTTGAATTCCTTTTGTATCTGCTTGTTCAGTTAATTCAATAGCCTTTTTCATTGCTTTTCGAAAAGAAACTCTATTCTTTAATTGGCCGGCTATAAATTCTGCAAGAATATTAGGGCTTCCGTAAGGTTTTGCAATTCTTGTTATAGTAATGTTAAGTTTTCGGTTGACACAATTAAATTCTTTTTGTAGATTCATCTGCAATTCTTCGATTCCTCCCGGTCTATTTTCTATTAATAACTTTGGGAATCCCATATAGATAATGACCTGGATCAGATCGATTCGTTTTTTAATTTCTATACGTGCAATTCCCTCGACGCCAGAGGAAATTTTCATATTTTTTTGTACATAATTCTTAATAAAATCTCTTATTTTTTGATCTTCTTGTAGGCCTTCGGAATAATTTTTTGGTTGTGTAAACCAAAGGGAATGATGACTTTGGGTTGTACCAAGTCTGAAACCGAGTGGATTTATTTTTTGTCCCATACCCCCCCATTAGTATACATATCATGATATGCCGTAGGTGTA